GTACCTCAATATCCACTGGTTTACTAGCTAAATGGCAATTGGCGCATACAATACGTCCAGTCGCTTCTCGTGGATTTTCATAACCCTGCTGTGCAAAAATGGGATATGCATTTGAAATGGATGTACGAGTTATTATATATATCATTAGCGATATGGAAATAGATCGAGTAATCTGTTCCTTTATCCAAGAAAAAGTATTTCTAGTTTGCATGGTCCAACCATTGATCCCGAAAATTTCTACAATAAATTGGGGTAGGTTACTAATGGAGTTTCCTATCCACGATTCTGTTATTTACTGGAATAAATTGACTGGATTAATATATAGGAATATAGGATGAATCCCCGGGATGGGTAGAAATCTAAAGTGATTTTCAATGCTTTGCTTCTGTACAACTGCAAAGTAAGAAACATTCTAATAGGAATTGGATTAGGTAGATAATTTTTTCAGTCATTCATTGAATGATAAATCACTACAAGTGACGGAGATACGCGATTTAAATAACGGAAAATCCAATATTTTAAAATTGTATCTAGAATGACTGGAAAAGTGGAAACAAGGCCAGATATTATTTGATCATTATGAACAAATCCAAAATCCTTGTAGACAAAGCCAATCAGCAGTTCCCAACCATGGGGCGAATGAAATCCGATACATAAATCAGTTAATAAAAGAAGAGAAAAAGCTTTTATTGTGTCACTTAAGTTATATAGGAATTCCTGAGCCCAAGAGTTAAGAATAACAAGTTCTTTATTACCCAAAATAGAATAACCGCTTAGAATAATGAAACAGATTATATTTGTCGAGAAGTGCAAAATCGTATGAATACGACCCTCGTTGTGTATCTTGATTAATTGGATTGTTTCTTTGTGAATTCCTATACGAAGGTTTTGTAGATGTGTCTCCGAGTATTCCTTGATCATTTCCTCTAAGAAGAGGAGTTCCTCCAATTCTCTGAATTTTTCTAGAATACTCTTTTCTTCAATATCATTCAAAAAAAATTCGGATTGCCTAGTATTCCACCAATAAGTAACCCATGATTCCAGACTTTTTTGAAATGAGAGAGAAATCCACCAGGGCAAAAATACTATAGATGCAAGATATAAAAGAGGAGTGAATGCTTTCTTTTTTTCCATTTTTTCGTCTGTGAATTGTTAATGAACCCATCTCATTCGTCGACTCTATGTAATCTAATATTTCTCTCATGCATCTCTTCTATTACAAGTTATCGAACCTATGAATCTATTCACTCTTTTTTATTTGTGATTTCGTGGTTAGGCCTTGAATCTAGAAAAAAAATACCGAAATAGACGAAAAATTCGAATGAATAAATAAAAAAAATTGTTTACCTATATTTCAATTGGTCGAATTCGAAGCACATATCTCCTTTCGATAAATGCCCGGAAAATTTTATTTTATTATTATTCCATATATGTCTGCTTTGACTCGAATGAATGTTTTGAAGAAACCTCAATTAAGTTATAAGTTATGTTATAGAAAAAGGGGATTCTTTCTTTTTTTGCTCTCCTGCTGAGAAAGCATTAATTTCTCGGCTTCATTTATTAAAAAACTTCAATTGGTACACGCAAGAAATAGGCCAATTCAGCAGCTTTTTGTTCCATTTCCCGTGGAGTAAAATTCTCATCAGTACGAGTCAATGGAATGGCTCCCTGGCCTCTGATATCCATATAAAGGACACGACGAGCAAAAAGACCCTCTTTCACTTCTATTCTGACGGACTGAATATCTTTTATAAGAAATCGGAGGAAGACCCGACGATTTTTTCCAGGAAATCCCCAACGAAAGATACACACTATTCCATCTTTTCTATCAAATCGATCATAACCACTACCTACATTCCACGAAATTGTGCACCACAAATAGGAGCTAATAAAAAGACCCGCGATCCCATAGAAAGACATCACAATTCCTTGCGGAAAAAAAACTATTTCCTGAGACGGAAATAAAGATATCAAATTTCTACCAAGATAACTCGAGGTTCCAACCAACAAGAATCCTAATGAACCTAAAAAAAGGATAACAGCCCAGCAGAAATTACTTGTTTTTCGAGCCCCCGTTATAGGTTCTATCCATATATGTTCTGATCGACAACTCATACTTGATCCAGTTGCTTTTTTTGGAATTGAGAGAATACCCCAAATGAATTTGACTTTAGTCCGTTTGTTTCCGAAGTAACTCGCATCAACTAGCACTAGTTTGATGTGAACCTTTAGGAGTAATTCATTAAATTGGTTAGATCTAAACTAATAACATACCCTTCGTATGATCTCACTAAAGATAGCCACATGTATATAGATACACCAACTTTACAGTTCAGCCATCCGCCGAGTTGGGTCTATTTGAAAATAGATAGAATATAGCATTTTTGGGAGATTTTCGGCGGAAGCCACTTATACCAAATATACCAAATTTTGCTAAATGGATATCTGTGTTATGATACAAGCGTCAGTTAAAAAAAAATAGATGAGATTTTGTGCCCTC